AATAAGATGGCTGAGGTTATAGGCGGTAGATTGTAAATCTATTAACAAGTTAATTACTTTCTTATTGGTTTTATAGTAGTAAGTGAAAACGTTGGATTGCAAATCTGAAGATGTGTTGATAACACTAAAACTTAGGATTTAAAAGAATTCTTTTTTGTAAAACTTTGAAGGTTTTGAGTTTTTATAACCTAAAATCCTATAATAGAAAGGGAATGGGTAAAAGGATGCCGATAATATTAAGTAAGAAAGATAAAATAGTAATGGGAGAAGAATAAAAAAAAGGTTTAAAGTTTGAGAGTAAAACAGGGTTTAAAAGTATAATAAAAGGTAAAAGGATACGTAAGTAATAATAAAGAGTAATGAGGGCTGAAAGGATTAGGAATATAAGTGGAAGAATTATTTGGTTTATTAATATACTTTGAATTATGAATCATTTCGGAACAAAGCCCGTAAAAGGAGGTAATCCTCCTAAAGATAAAAAGTTAAGAGGAAGAAGGAGAGTGAAATAAGGATTAGAGTAAGATAAATTTAATAAGTCGGAAAAGTAATAAGAATGGGAAGAATTAAAAAATATAATAATTGAAAGTGAAATTAAAACATAAAAAACGAAATAAGTTAACCATATGAAGTCACTAATAAAAATAGCGATTAATATTCATGACATATGGTTAATGGATGAAAATGCTATGATTTTACGTAGCCTTATAACATTAAGTCCTCCTAAGGCTCCTACTAAAGCTGAAATAATGGCCGAGAAAACAATTATAAGATAGTAAGAATGGAGATAAGATAGTATATATATAGGCGCTAGCTTTTGAATTGAAAGAAGAATATAAGCTTGAGGTCAAGATAAACCTTCTATAATATGAGGAAATCAGAAGTGGAAAGGGGCAGCTCCTAATTTGAGCAATAAGGCTATAATAATCAAAGGGGAAATTGAGGAAGAAAAAGATAGGTATAAGCATCTGGATATAATAATGAAAGTAGAACCTAAAGCTTGAATAAGGAAATATTTTAATGCAGTTTCAGAATATAAAGGATTATTTTTGGCTAAGATAAGAGGAATAAATGATAGAAGGTTGAGTTCTAGACCAATTCATATACCAAATCAGGAAGAAGAAGAAATGGTTAATAAGGAACCTAATAAAAGAGTGAATAAGAAAACGAAAGATGAAAATGGAAAAATCACTTAAAAGAGAAATTTATTTCATTTATGGGTTATGAGCCCATTAGCTTAGAATTTAGCTTATCTTTTATATATATATGTATATATTGGTGTAAAGTGCATAAAAAGGTTTGATCTTTTAGGGGGTGGTGGAAATTCCATCATATATAAGAGTGTTATTATATAGGTGAGGGTTAGACACATTATTAGCTCTATCAAAGCTATCCTTTTATCAGGCACTATATAAGACGATCATTGCTATCTTATTAAAATCGATTATAAATATTGAGAAGTCTTAATTAAATATAATTAATTAAAGTAATTAATTTAAGAAATAATATATATATATACATATATATGTATATATATACATCATCCTATTAGTTAAAGTAAAGAATAGATTGTAAGTTCATTTAATAGAACCTATTATAAAATAAAAATTTGAATATTAATCAAAAAGAAGACTTAATAATAATTGCAGCTATTAATGTTACTTTCCATCTTTAAATGTATTCCATGCCAGAGATCTGTGATAATTGAATTGTTTATAAGTAGTGGTATCTATTTATTATATATTTAGGCTACTTACAATGAATAATATAAGGGTAACGTAACTTTAATTAGATATAATAAGTTAATTAGTTGCTGTAAGCTATAATGGGTTAGTGGACTGTGGGTTTTTATTAGTATGTTAAGTGAGATAGAGAATATAAGATATTTGTTGGTCTTAATATTGAGAAGAAAGAAGGAAGAATTTGATCGAGCATGGATTATACGCATCTTCTTAAAATATCTCCAAAATGTTATATTTGCATTTTAGCTTTATCTAACTGTTTATAATTAATTTATTTTAATTATATTATGTTATTGGTTAAGGTTTGTTATTCAGGATTGTTGTTATTTTGTGGAGACAATTCTGGAGGTCAATATAAGGTAGGTAGTTTTATCTATTTAATCAATAGTCGGTTAGTATTTTTAGGACAGTTATTGCGGTTGTGGAATTTTATCTTTTTATATTTTAGTTGATTTATAAAATTGATTGATCTATATACATTTATATATACGTACATACATACATATATATATATATATCATCACTGATAAGATTATATATTATTAGTAGAATTAATATATTTCCTATTTATTATATGCTATAAAACTTGTGTGCTGTAAGAATTAGTATATTGGTTCATCTATTGTTGTTTATCTTTCTTTATATTCTTAAATAAATTTTATTTTGTTTTTAAATAAATAATTAATAAGAAAATTAAAAGTGAAAATAAAGTTTGATTCTTTCTTGAATTTTTATGTATTTATTGAAATTGCATGAGAATTATGGTATGTATATGTTGTTGCTTTTAAAAGGGAATAAGCATAAAGTAAAATAGAAGTAAAATTATCTATGAAGAATAAATGCTCAGCATATGTTATTAAGTAGTTTAAGAAATTAAGAATTAGCATGTAAATATAGACCTGATTAAATATTGTGCCAGCAGTCGCGGTTAAACATTAAGGTCAAGTAAAAGTAGGATATTATTTAGTTAAATTTAAAAGATTCGATTATGAGATTAAAATGCTTGAAAATTTGGAGGTGAAATTAAGATTTTTAGAGTTAGTAATTGAATGATAATTGAAGCTATAAAAATTTAGGTTTAAACTAGGATTAGATACCCTATTATACTAAAAATAAACTTTTAAAAATTGATTATTATTAGTTATGTGCTTAAAATTTGAAGAATTTGGCGGTAGCTTAGTCTTGTTAGAGGAACCTGTTTTATTAAATCGATAATCCGCGTAAAATCTTGCTTTCTTTTGTCAGGCAGCTTATATACCGTCATTAACAGATAATTTTATGAGAATTAATTGTTGGAATTTATAAAATATAAATAAAATTAGATCAAGGTGTAGTCTATAAGAAAGCTAAAATGGGTTACAATAAAAGTTTGTTTAAAAAACGTATTTATAAAGTAAGAATTGATAATGAAGGAGGATTTAATTGTAATTGTAAGTTAATATATTACGATGATATACAGCACTAAGTTATGTACATATTGCCCGTCGCTTTCATTCAAAAATGAGATAAGTCGTAACATAGTAGGTTTATTGGAAATTGAACCTAGATTGATCAAAATATAGCTTGTTAGAAAAGCGCTTCACTTACGTTGAAGAGAGTTATCGTGCAAATCGATTTATTTTGAGTTTTTAAAAGTTGCTTAAAATAAAATAGAATATAAAATAAAATAAAAAAAGTAATTTAAATTGAAATTAGTAATGTTTAATAAATATTTTTGCTTGGCTATAGATGAAAAGTACTGTGAAGGAAATTTAGAATTTAATAAATCTTTATAGTAATTATAAATAATTGTACCTTGTGTATTATGGAAAATTTAAATTAATTAAAAATTTTAAAAGTCTCGAAGTAAATAATAGTTAACTTAATAAAAAAGTTTATGTTGTAAAATAAAATTTTAATATAAAGTTAAAGGTGAAATATTCGACGAGTTTTATTGTATCTGGTTTCTTAAGAAATAAATGTAATTTATAGTTTGAACTCAAAAAGTTCAAAGTTTAGGAGCAGGAGGGTTAAGCTTCTTGTTCAAAAAAGTTGTTATAATAGCTCTAATAATTTTTTTAAAAAAATTATCTAAGCTTAAAGGTAGCTAAGATAGCAAAGTGTTTAAAATGAGTTAAACAGTTGAAACCTAAGTAGCTTTAAGTAATATTAAGATATTTAGTTGAACAATAAAAAAGAAGTGATTCTGGTTTTATAAGTAGAAAATAATATTAAAAATAAAAAATAAAATAAAAATTATACTATATCTTTATAAAAGTTATAATTAAAGGAATTCGGCAAATATAATTTCTTGCCTGTTTATCAAAAACATGTCTATTATGAAGTTATTTATAGTCTGGCCTGCTCCCTGACTATAAGTTAAAGAGCCGCGGTAACTTGACCGTGCAAAGGTAGCATAATCATTAGTTTTTTAATTGAAAACTTGTATGAAAGGTCTGACAAAGAAAAAGCTGTCTTTATTATAAAAATTGAATTTAACTTTTAAGTGAGAAGGCTTAAATAATTTAGAGGGACGATAAGACCCTATAAAGCTTTATATAAAAGTAATTAAAATTGAATTTACAATGAAAATTTAAATTAGTTATATATATTTTATTGGGGTGATATTAATAAAAGTAATATTAACTGTTAAAAAAAAATACATAAATAAAGGAGTTGTACGTGATTAATGATCCTTGTTTAAAGATTAAAAGATTAAGTTACTTTAGGGATAACAGCGTAATTTTTCTTGAGAGTTCATATCGAAAGAAAAGATTTCGACCTCGATGTTGAATTAAGATATCTGTGTAAAGTAGTCATTACATAAGAAGGTCTGTTCGACCTTTAAATTTTTACATGATTTGAGTTCAGACCGGCGTAAGCCAGGTCGGTTTCTATCTTCTAAAAATGAAATAAACCGTTTTAGTACGAAAGGATTTAATGGTTTTAAAAATTAAAAATTACTATTTTGGCAGAAAAGATGCTCTAGATTTAGGATCTAGTTATATAGAATTATTGTCTATAAATAGTAAAATAATTAGGCTAATTGTTTTGTGATAAGATTGGTGATATTAATTAATTATGTAGTTTTAATTGTTTGTGTTTTAGTAGGAGTTGCTTTTGTCACTTTACTTGAACGTAAAGTATTAGGATATATTCAAATTCGTAAGGGGCCTAATAAAGTGGGATACATAGGGTTATTACAACCTATTTCGGATGCTGTAAAATTATTTTCTAAGGAACAAACTTTCCCGATTATATCAAATTTTTTGGCTTATTATTTATCTCCTGTTTTTAGTTTATTTATTTCTTTGCTAGTATGAGTTGTAATACCTTATGAAACTGGATTGATTAGCTTTAATATAAGGATTCTATTTTTCTTCTGCTGTTTAAGATTAAATGTTTATAGAACTATAGTTGCTGGTTGAGCTTCAAATTGTAAGTATTCATTGCTTGGAAGGCTACGAGCAGTGGCTCAGACTATTTCTTATGAAGTAAGGCTTGCTTTAATTTTATTGTCTTTTATTGTTTTGGTTGGAGGAGTTAGATTAGAGCTATTTACTAAATTTCAAACTGAATGCTACTTTATAGTACTTTCATTACCCTTGAGTTTGATTTGATTTAGGTCGTGTTTAGCCGAAACTCATCGTACTCCTTTTGATTTTGCCGAAGGAGAGTCAGAATTAGTATCAGGATTTAATACTGAATATAGAAGAGGAGGGTTTGCTTTAATTTTTATGGCAGAATATGCAAGAATTTTGTTTATAAGAGTTTTGTTTACAATTATTTTTTTAGGAGGAAATTTATACAGTAGAACATTTTATTTAAAATGTGTGATGATTGCTTTTGTATTTATTTGAGTACGTGGAACACTTCCTCGTCTTCGTTATGATAAATTAATGTATTTAGCTTGAAAAAGCTTTTTACCAGTATCTCTAAATTATTTATTTTTTTTTGTAGGGCTGAAATTAATGTGTTTTAGAATTATATTAATATATAATTAAATTAATATATTAATAATTAATAAGTAATTTTTACTTTTTTAATGTTTTCAAAACATTTGTTTTATATAAACTAAATAATCAAGTTAATATTTTATCTCATATTTTTAATATAAAGGGGTTGATAATAAAGTAAGAAAAATATAAGACCGTTAAAGTCTGCCCTGTAATAATATAAGGATCTTCAACTGGTCGAGCTCCAATTCAGGTTAGTAATATTAAAATTGAGACAAGAGATCAAAATAAAATTTGATTCAAAGGGTAAAACGTGAGACTACGGAATTGAGAGACGTGTGAAAAGGGTAAAATTACTAAAATTAGAATAGAAAGAACTAATGCAATGACTCCTCCTAGCTTATTAGGAATAGATCGAAGAATAGCGTATGCAAATAAAAAATATCATTCTGGTTGAATATGAGGTGGAGTAACTAAAGGGTTGGCTGGGATGAAATTATCAGGATCCCCTAGTAAATAAGGATTAATTAATGAAAGAAATAATAAAGCTGTTAATATAACGATAAAACCCACAATGTCTTTAAAAGTAAAGTAAGGGTGGAAAGGTACTTTGTCTGTTTGGCTTGAAATTCCTAGTGGGTTATTTGCTCCTGAGTTATGAAGGAAAAGAATATGAACAAGAGAGGCAGCGGCTACAATGAAAGGAAGAACAAAATGAAAAGTAAAAAAACGAGTTAAAGTTGCGTTGTCGACAGAAAAACCTCCTCAAATTCATTGAACTAGAGTCGTTCCTAAATAAGGAATTGCTGAAAATAAATTTGTAATAACTGTAGCTCCTCAAAAAGATATTTGTCCTCAAGGTAGAACATAACCTAAAAAAGCTGTTGCTATAACTATAAATAGAATAATAATTCCAATTATTCAAGTATGGAATATTATATATGAGCCATAATAAATTCCTCGTCCAATATGGATGTAAATACAAATGAAAAAAAAAGAAGCTCCATTAGCGTGTATGGTTCGAAGTAATCAACCATAATTAACGTCACGGCAAATATGTGCTACTCTAGAGAAAGCAAGATCAATATGAGCTGTGTAATGTATAGCTAAAAATAATCCGGTAACAATCTGAGTAATTAAACAAAGTCCTAGTAAAGAACCAAAATTCCAAAAGGTAGAAATGTTTCTGGGAAGGGGTATGTCTACTAAGGCGTTGTTTATAATTTTAAAAAGAGGGTGAGATTTACGTAAAGGGGTTATCATTAATTTTGGAGACGTAAAGGTCTTTTTGTAAAATTAGTAACTTTGACTACTACAATAAGTGTTAATAATAAGTATAAAATGATAAATAAAGTGAAGTTTATAAAATTGTAATTATAAATTCATCTAATAAAAAAAGGTGTAGAAAAATCAGAATTAATAGAAGTATTTTGGAGAGAAGAATAATAAGGACATATCAAAGGGTCAATAAAAAAAGAAAAAAAAGTTAAGAAAAAAAATAAAGAGGTGTAAAAGATTAAGTATTTAAAAGAAAAAGAGAAAGATTCATTTGAAGCTAAAGATGCTACATAAATAAATAAAACTAATATTCCTCCTAAGAAAATTAAAAAGAGAATATAAGAAAACCAAAAAGAATAAGTTGAAGTTCCTGTAATGACTGAAATTATAATAGTTTGAAGAAGTAAAGTTAATCCTATAGCTAAGGGGTGTTTAAGCTGAGTAAATAGAAAAGACAAAAGTAAGACTAAAGGAATTGTTAGTAACATTTCAGAGAATAGTTTAAAAAAAATATTAGTTTTGGGGACTAAAGATAAAAGTAATCCTTTTTTCTCTGAAGTTTTAAGAACAAATTGATTCATTGTTGGTTTACAAGACCAAAGTTTTTTATAAACTATTAAAACTTATGATAAGTCTTAGTATTATAAAATTAATTATTTCTTTTATTATAGTGATAAGAGGTTTGTGGAGGTTTGTGAATTATTATAAACATTTATTAAATGCTTTATTAAGATTAGAATTTATAACATTAGGAGTATTTTGATTAATGAGAATACAATTAAGAGCTATAAGAGGTGAGATGTATTTTATACTTTTTTTTTTGACTTTAGCAGCCTGTGAAGGGGCTTTAGGATTAACTTTGTTGGTAGTAGCAGTACGAAGACATGGTAATGATCGTTTTATAAGATTTAGTTTATTAGAATGTTAAAATTGATTTTAAGTTTAATTTTATTGATAAAATATAGAAAAGAATGAAATTTAATTCAATTAAGGTTGTTATTTCTAAGATTTATATTCAGTATAAACTGTTATCATGATTTTTTTTTATATGAGTTGGGTTATTTATTTGGTATAGATTATATTAGGTTTATAATAAATGCATTAAGGATCTGAATTATAAGTTTAATTATTATATCTAGGCAAAAAATTAAAAAATATAATCAGTTTACTTCGAGATTTGTAATCACAAATTTATTATTACTGTTATTCTTGATTTTAACTTTTTCTTGTTTAGATTATCTTTTATTTTATATTAGATTTGAAATATGCTTAATTCCTACTTTAATTTTAATTATAGGTTGAGGATACCAACCTGAGCGAATTCAAGCAGGAGTTTATATATTATTTTATACTTTAGTGTTTTCTTTACCTTTATTAGGGTCACTACTTTTATACTTTGATATTAATGGGAGATTAACAATAATATTAAGAGAAATAATTAGAAAGAGATACTCTATTAGATTAGTATGGTATCTCTGTAGGGTGTTAGCATTTATAGTAAAACTTCCAGTATATATATTTCATTTATGGTTACCCAAAGCTCATGTAGAAGCTCCAGTAGCAGGTTCAATGATTCTAGCTGGAGTTTTATTGAAATTAGGGGGATATGGTTTAATTCGAATTTTAAATTTGTTTCAATTAATTAGAAAAGAGTTGAATTGAATTTGAGTAGGATTAGGTTTAATTGGAGGTACTTATACTAGTTTAATATGTCTACGGCAAGTTGATATAAAATCTTTAATTGCTTATTCTTCGGTTGCACATATAAGATTAGTTTTATGTGGGTTAGTAATTTTTAATTATTGAGGAGTAAGAGGAGCTGTGATTGTAATAGTTGGGCATGGTTTATGTTCTTCTGGATTATTTTGCCTTGCTAATATTGTGTATGAGCGTATAAATAGACGAAGTCTACTTGTCGTGAAAGGGTTATTAAATTTTATACCTAGAATGGGTCTATGATGGTTTTTATTAAGAGTTAGGAATATAGCAAGTCCTCCTTCTTTAAATTTATTAGGAGAAATTAGATTAATTATTAGAGTTTTAAGATGAAGAAAAATAAGAGTTATAGGTGTGAGAACTTTATCATTTTTTAGAGCAGCATATACTTTATATATATATAGATTAAGGCAACATGGTTTGTTCTTTAGAAGATTATATTCTTGTTGTTCCGGAAAAATTCGAGAGTACTTGTTGATATTTTTACATTGGTTACCATTAAATGTTTTAATTTTGAATACTAATGTTATAATAATCTAATTCTTGAAAATAAATATAAATGAAAATTATATAAAAAGAAATGATTTGAAAATCTTCTTTACATAGAGTAAGAATATTGTTTCTATTGTCCATATCAATAATTTGCGGTACTTTGGGAATAATAAGATTAAGGAATGATAAAGTAAATGTAGTGGAATGAGAGTTGATAAAATTAAATAGAATGGAAATATCATTCACTTTAGTTTTCGATTGAGTATCTTTGTTATTTTTGTGTTTTGTTTTTTTAATTTCTAGAAGAGTTATGTATTACAGAGGAAGATATATGGTAATGGATAAAACTTTACCTCGTTTTATATATCTTGTTTTAGCATTTGTATTTTCTATAACTATAATAGTCTTAAGGCCAAATATAATTAGAATTCTTTTAGGATGAGATGGGTTAGGGCTAGTTTCTTATGCATTAGTAATTTATTATCAAAATGAAAAATCTGCTAATGCAGGAATGTTAACTGTTTTATCTAATCGAGTTGGGGATGTTGCAATTTTATTGGGAATTGGTTTAAGAAGAAAATTAGGTAGATGAAATTTTTTTATTTATAGATATTATATGAGAGATGAGTGGGTAAGAGTAAAAATTGTTTTAATGTTAGCAGCTATAACAAAAAGAGCTCAAATTCCTTTTTCCGCTTGGTTACCTGCAGCAATAGCGGCACCTACACCTGTTTCAGCTTTAGTTCATTCTTCAACTCTTGTTACTGCAGGTGTGTATTTAATAATTCGATTTAGTTTTGCATTAGAGGGGTCAAAAATTCAAAGATTTTTATTTATTATCTCTTGTTTAACTATGTTTATAGCTGGATTAGGAGCAAATATAGAATACGATTTAAAAAAAATTATTGCACTATCAACTTTAAGGCAATTAGGGATTATATTGAGAATTTTATCTTTAGGTCATCCCGATTTAGCGTATTTTCATTTATTAAGTCATGCTTTATTTAAAGCGTTGCTTTTTATGTGTGCAGGAATTGTAATTCATAATGTATTGGAGTATCAAGATATTCGATGTATAGGAGGTTTAGTTAAATATATACCTTTAAGAGTGTCTTATATAACATTAGCTAATTTAGCTTTATGTGGGTTTCCTTTTATGGCTGGATTTTATTCTAAAGATATAATTTTAGAAGTTTCTTTTATAAATGAAATTAATTTTGTTGGATTAGTTTTGTATATTTTAGCAACAGGATTAACAGTAATGTATACAGCCCGTTTGATTTTTTATACTCTAAGAGGAGAATTAAATTTATGTTGCTTAAGGAGAATTAGAGATCAAGATAAAGTTATAACAAATTCTATAATAATATTAGGAACAGGTTCAATTTTAGGGGGTTCAGTTTTATCTTGGTTGATTTACCCTGAGTTGTATATAATTTGTTTAAGGAGTATTATGAAAGCTTTAGTTTTAATTGTGAGGATTTTAGGAGCTTTTTTAGGTTATATGTTGAACATAAGAAATACGAACTATAAAATAAAAGGATTAAGGAATTATAGGTTTGTAAGAATAGGTGGATCAATATGGTTTATACCTTTTTTAAGATCAGTAAAAAATAGAGAATTAATTTTATTTAGGGGAAATTATATCCATAATATAGGAGATAAAGGGTGAAATGAATATTTAGGAGCTCAAGGAATTTATTATATTAGGAAAGAAGTGTTTAAAAAATTAAATCACGTTCAGAATAATAGAGTAAAAGTTTACATAAAAATATTTATAATTGGTGTAATTGCTGGTTTGTTTGTAAATATGTGTTTATATAATTTAATAAGAATATTACATTGAAGCTGTAAAGGTGATAATTTATATCTGTAAACAAATAAGTAATTCAAATAATTTAATAAATAAAAATATTAGCTTGTGGCGCTAAAAATGTATAGAAGTATACTTTGAGTAATAAATAATTTTTAGAAACTTTAGCTTCAGTTTTACAATGAAAATGTAATGTGTTTATATTACACTATAAAAATAGAATATAAACAGAGTTAAACTGCTTAAAAAAAAGTTAGAAGCTTTTTCTTTGGACTTAATATTCTGCTTAATAGGAAATAAAATTTCAGTTATATTATTAACAGTAATATGCCTCTTTTTGGCTTCTATTAATTAATTAGAGACTTAAAGGTCAAAATTTAGGTCGAAACTAAATGCAATAAATTCGCTTTCTAATTTTAAAGCTAGTTTATAGCAAACTCTTTGTAAATGCAACTTACATGTCATAAATAGACTATAGCCTTAAAATTACTCAGATCATTCTAGAGCACCTTGATTCCATTCATAGTAAAGCCCTAAAAGAAGAATAATCAAAAATATAAATGTAGTGAAAATTCAAGAAAATGTGTTAGCAATATTAAAAATAGAAGCGATTGGTAATAGAAGAGTAATTTCTACGTCAAAAATTAAAAAAATTAGAGCAATTAGAAAAAATCGTAAAGAAAAAGGCAATCGTGCTGATTTCTTAGGGTCAAATCCGCATTCATATGGAGAATTCTTTTCTCGGTCAATAATAGTTTTCTTTGCTAAAACTGAAGACAATAATATAACAATACAAGCAATTAAAAAAGTAAGGAGAGAAGCAGTTGTAATAAACAAAATTATTTTCTCTAAATTATAGACTTTTTGATTGGAAATCAAATATACTTAGTTATATTAAGAAAATTAACCTCCTCATCAATAAATGAACATGTATAAGAAAAGTCAAACAACATCTACAAAGTGTCAGTATCAAGCTGCAGCTTCAAATCCTACATGATGATTAGAAGAAAAATGGCAAATGTAAAGTCGTAGAAAACAAATAAATAAAAAAGAAGTTCCGATGATAACATGTAAACCATGGAATCCAGTTGCGACGAAAAAAGTAGATCCAAATACAGAGTCGGCAATAGTAAATGATGCTTCAATATATTCATATGCTTGTAGAATTGTAAAATATACTCCTAAAATAATAGTTAACCCTAAACTTTGAATCGCTTGAGTGTAATTTGATTCTATAATAGCATGATGAGCTCATGTAACTGTTGCTCCAGATGATAAAAGAATTGTAGTATTTAGTAGGGGAATTTGAAAGGGGTTAAAAGGTTGGATTCTTAAAGGAGGTCAGTATATCCCGATTTCAATGGTTGGAGATAGTCTACTATGAAAAAAAGCCCAGAAAAAAGAAAAAAAGAATAAAACTTCTGAAATAATAAATAAAATTATTCCTCATCGCAAACCTTTCACTACTACTAAAGTGTGAAGACCTTGATAAGTTCCTTCTCGTGTAATATCACGTCATCATTGAATTATTGTAAGTAAGATTCCTAAAGTTCTTAAAATAAGTAAGTTTATATTAAATAAATGAAATCATTTGATTAATCCGGTAGTTAATATAAGAGCTCTAATAGAACCTGTTAAAGGCCAAGGTCTTATATCTACTAAGTGATAAGGGTGGAATCCATGTGATGTTGTCATTAGTTAATTTCTCTTGTATAAAGAGTTCTTAAGACAGCAAATACGTAAGATTGAATAATTGCTACAGCGGATTCTAAAATTAATAGCAGAATTTGAGAAAAAACTAATATTGATAAGATAGATAAAGTTAAAGAAGGACCTGTATTTCCTAGTAAAGTTAGTAGTAAATGTCCTGCAATTATATTTGCTGCTAAACGAACTGCAAGTGTTCCTGGGCGAATAAAGTTTCTAATAGTTTCAATTAGTACTATAAAAGGTATAAGAACAAAAGGAGTTCCTTGAGGTACTAAATGAGCGAATATATGTTGGGTATGATTAGTTCATCCAAAAATTATTAATGTAATTCATAAAGGTAAAGATAAAGATAAAGTTATAGCCATATGTCTTGATCTTGTAAACACATAAGGCAAAAGACCTAAAAAGTTATTAAAAACAATAAATCTAAATAGAGAGATAAATATTACAGATGAACCAATATGAGAAGTATTTAGTAATGCTTTAAATTCTTTATGAAGAGTGAAAGTAATTTTCCTTCATAATATTGATGATCGAGATGGGGATGCCCAATATAAATAAGGAAAAAATAAAAATCCAAGAATGGTTGAAATTCAGTTTATTGAAAAATTAAAAATTCTTGAAGAAGGTTCAAAAACAGAGAATAGGTTAGCTATAATTTTCAAGATTTTTGGGGAGTTGAATTAAATAAAAGGGTTGATGGTATAACTTCATAAGGTTTAATAAAAAAAGTCATAGTTAATATAATCACGTATATAAGAAAAAAAAAGAAAAAGAGCCTTAATCATATTAATGGAGCTATTTGAGGCATTAAGAAATATCTTAGAAAGATTATTTTGATATGACAAACCAATATTATAAATATTAATTAATTTCTTTCACCAGAAGTAGGCGTTAAAAAATACTATATTAGGTTTAAAAGACCTAAACTTACTTTCAGTCATCGGGTGTATCTTAAAGTTGAAGAAATTCATTGAAGAAAATGATCAGTAGATGTTCTTTCAATTATAATAGGCATGAATCTATGGTTTGCTCCACAAATTTCTGAACATTGACCATAAAATAAACCTGGCCGGGAAATAAGGAAGCTTACTTGATTAAGTCGTCCTGGAATAGCATCGGCTTTTACCCCTAGAGATGGTACAGTCCAGGAATGAATAACATCGGCAGCGCTAATAATAATACGGATTTGAGTGTTTATGGGTAAAACTACTCGATTATCTACATCTAATAAACGAAATCCTGAATGATTTATTTCGTTTAAAGGAGTTATATATGAGTCAAATTCTAAATGTAAAAAATCTGAATACTCATATCTTCAGTATCATTGATGTCCAATAGTTTTTAAAGTCATAGAAGGATTGTTTACTTCATCGAGAAGGTAAAGAAGACGTAAAGAGGGAAGAGCAATAAAAATAAGAATAATCGCCGGAATAATTGTTCAAATTATTTCAATCGTTTGATTCTCCAGTATATAACGGTGAATATAAGAGTTTACTAAGACTATAAATATAATATAACCTACAAAAGTAGTAATTAGAACTAAAATTAGTATAATATGGTCGTGAAAAAAAATTAATTGTTCTATAAGAGGAGATGCTCTATCTTGAAATCCTATATATGCTCATGTTGCCATTAAGAATTCTAAAAGAAGAATAATAACTTCCTGGTAGGAGCTTAAATCCTATACATCTTTCTGTCATTTTAGAAATTAGAGATTAATGGAATTTCTATATAGGAGTGATCTGCGGGAGGGTATTTATGATTTCATTCGATAGATGATGGAAGAGAAGGAGAGAATATAAGTGGTCGGTTAGTTATAAAGGCATCTCAAACAATAATTAGGAACCCTAGGGAAGCAGTAAAAGAAATTATCGAGCCTATAGAAGATAAAATATTTCAGGTTATTAGGGAATCTGGATAATCAGAATAACGTCGTGGTATTCCATTAAGACCTAGGAAATGTTGAGGGAAAAAAGTTAAGTTTACACCAATGAATATAACAAAGAAATGGATTTTTATTCATTTAGGATTAAGAGATAATCCTGTGAAAAGGGGGAATCAATGAGCAATTCCTCCGAAAATACCGAATACAGCACCTATAGATAAAACATAATGAAAATGTGCAACTACATAATAAGTGTCATGCAGAATAATATCAATAGACGAGTTAGCTAGAACAACTCCAGTCAATCCTCCGACTGTAAATAAAAAAATAAATCCTAAAGCTCATAAAAGAGAAGGTGTGTAAGAAATTTGTGTTCCGTGGAGAGTTCTTAGTCACCTGAAAATTTTAATTCCTGTAGGAATTGCAATAATTATAGTAGCTGAAGTAAAATAAGCGCGAGTATCGACGTCTATACCAACTGTAAATATATGGTGAGCTCAGACAACAAATCCTAAAATACCAATTGCTAATATAGCATAGATTATTCCTAAAGTACCAAATGATTCTTTTTTTCCTGATTCTTGTCTTACAATATGAGAAATTATACCGAAAGCAGGTAGAATAAGAATGTAAACTTCAGGGTGACCAAAAAATCAGAATAAATGTTGATAGAGAATAGGATCTCCACCTCCTGCAGGATCAAAGAAAGATGTGTTTAAATTACGATCTGTAAGGAGTATTGTAATAGCTCCTGCAAGAACAGGCAAAGAAAGAAGCAATAAAATGGCTGTAATAAAAACAGCTCATACAAATAAAGGTATTTGGTCTATAGATATACCAAAAGATCGTATATTAATAACTGTAGTTATAAAGTTTACAGCGCCCAGAATTGAAGATACACCTGCTAAGTGTAAAGAAAAAATTCCTATATCAACGGAAGCACCAGCGTGAGCGATAGCAGCAGCTAAAGGAGGATAAACGGTTCATCCCGTACCAACCCCTCTTTCAACTATACCTCTTATTAGAAGGAGAGTAAGGGAGGGAGGTAAAAGTCAAAATCTTATGTTGTTTATACGTGGGAAAGCTATATCTGGGGCTCCTAATATTAAAGGAACAAGTCAGTTACCAAATCCTCCAATTATAATAGGTATTACTATAAAGAAAATTATAACAAAAGCATGGGCTGTAACTACCACGTTATAAATTTGATCGTTCCCAATTAAAGTACCTGGTTGTCCTAGTTCTGCTCGAATAATGAGACTAAGTGAGGTACCTACTATTCCAGCTCAAGCTCCGAATAAAAAATATAAAGTACCGATATCCTTATGGTTTGTAGAAAAGAGTCATCGTGACAT